ACAACGCCAACATTGTTTGATTCCAAATTCAGAGCAATGCCTATTGTACCCTCTTCAAATTCTACTAATTCCCCTGCCATTACTTCATCAAGACCATGAATACGAGCAATGCCATCGCCTACTTGAAGTACGGTGCCGGTATTCACAATCGTGACTTCTCGATTATATTGTTCAATACGTTCACGGATAATATTACTAATTTCGTCGGCTCGAATGGTTACCATTAGTGTCTCTTAATTCTTTTTCGGAAACAAAGGGAGAAAAAAAAAAAAAATAATGCCTACAGTAAAAGGGCTAATCAGTTATTTCTTTCATGGCCCCGAGCATGCCAATATTAGCACTGATGGTGCGTAAATGTAACTCGCTGTTCGAACAACTATTCAGAGTTCCTAGAGCTCCTTGTAAGGCTTGTTGGAAAACTCGCTGTCGGACCTGATTAATTGCTCTTTGTTGTTCAAAATGAATGGTTTCATTTTTGTAATTTTCTAATCGTTCCAAATTCTCATAAGTGGCATTAATCAAATTCTGTTTTTCTCGTTCTATCTCAGAGTATCCATTCACTCGAAACTCATCTGCTTCCATTTCCACTTTCCGTAAGCGAGCCCGGGCTTTTTCGAGCTGCTCAATAGCTCCTCCGCGTAGTTCTTCTGAATTTCGAATAGTACTCAGAATCCTCTGTTTTCGATTATCTAATAAATCACTTAATGAAAGTAGATTATTTTCCCATTCATTTCACAACTTCACTTCCATGATCTCTTCCCGAACCAAACATGAATCTTTCGATTCATTTGGCTCTCACGCTCAGTTACTTATGTTATGAGCATTCCCATATCTTTTAATGTAATGAGCCTACCCTCTCTTCTCTGTTCGTATTCCAAGATATGGAAACTGATACAAGACCAGAATATTCAGAGGACTCTTCCGACCAGACAAAAAAAATCTGTAATTGTCAGCAAAGTTGTTTTTTTTTCTTCAAATCCAAAAAATTCTTCTTATTTTATACATAGGTCGTCGATTCAGCATTGGATAAAAAAAGGGCGAGACACCCATTTTTCCAGTAAATGGTTCAAATCATTTTATCGATATGAGTGTTCTATATCGGATAAATTGCCAACTATTCATTTTGAAACCATCTCCGTACTAACGTAGTGGTAGAAAGAGTACCATGTTGTGCCTGGACTTCAGGCGGTTTAGCTTTAACCATGTTAATGGTCCCACATTATTGGTTGATAGAGAATCAAAGTTGATTTACCAATGAGTCACGAAATGCTATGGTTCTTACATATGATTTCTTAATTTATTCAGAAGTAATTCGTCGAGATCGTGCACCTTTCTTCCCTATTTATAAATAAAAAAAAAAGAAAGTGCAGCCGGTTGGATCCAGCCTATTCTTGAAATACACAACTCGCACACACTCCCTTTCCAAAAAAGATCAATACACCAAGCACTACACTTAGATTTATTAGATTTGTTGCTAAAATATCGGTATTCAACCCGAAACTCCCGGCGGATGGCCAGTAACCCAAGGAAACGAAAGAATCGGTTACATTTTTCATATGCTCTCCTCTTATAGATAGGACTAACAAAATCGAACAGAGTTCTTTTTGTATCACTTCGTCCCGTTTTTTTATTATTGATTTCTTTTTTTTATTAATTGACTTATTTTAAATATGAATATATTCATTTCATTTGAAATCATTTTCAAATTTCAAAAATGGATTCTTTATTATTATTTTATTTCAATTGAAGTTCCCAATAAGATACTTATTAGGTCCCCGGTTTCATGTCAATTGCGAAATACCTGCAACGCTTCCTAAAAGTCAAAAGGGGTTTCCATTAAATTAAGGACGGGAAGTGAGAAAGCGAGTGGATCTACTAATTCCTCATCCTCAAATCAGACCTTCCCCGGAGTATTGTCTCAACGAAGAAGTGGAGTGAAGTTTTGATATAATTCGAAGAAGCAAGCGGTAAGTCGACAGCAATAAAATAAGAAAAGAAGTACGTATTTTCACGTTTATAGAATAGGATTAAACAAAAGGATTCGCAAATAAAAGCGCTAATGCCACGACCAGTCCGTAAATTGTTAAAGCTTCCATAAAAGCCAGACTAAGCAATAAAGTACCTCGTATTTTACCCTCTGCTTCTGGTTGTCTCGCGATACCTTCTACGGCTTGGCCCGCAGCAGTACCTTGACCAACTCCAGGTCCAATAGAAGCAAGCCCTACGGCCAATCCAGCAGCAATAACGGAAGCGGCAGAAATCAGTGGATTCATGGTAAGTTCCTCGCACCAAAATAAAGAAATGGTTAATGATACAATCAACCAATGAATTATTACTTATTATTCCATCACTAAGATCCACCCGGTCAAAGTAACTAAGAACTCCGAATTGAAGTGATAATATACTGAATCATCAGAACTACTTCGATATCTCGTTTTTAGTTCCTATCCATGGAGTCTTTGGAAATCCATACGGTTCTAGTTCTTCCATTTCTTTGTTC